ATTCCATACAGATTACTTCTCAATACAATTTCTTTCAAATTCATTAAAATTTCATGTACTGATTCTTGAATACCTACTATGGTAGAATATTCATGTGGTATTTTCTCAGATTTTACGCGTGTGATACATGTTCCTTCTATTTCTCCAAGCAAAGCTCTTCGCATTGCAATGCCTATTGTATCGGCTTGACCTTTCATAAGTGGAGACAGAATAAAGCGTCCATAATATAGACGCTTACTATCTATTCTTGATTCAACACACTTCCATTGCAGCGTCCGAGTCGATACTATTACTTTCTCTCGAACCATAGTAATATTTTTATTTGATCAAATCATTAAATTATTTATTTTATTTCTCTTGAATTGAAATGTTTTGTTTATTTTTACACACGCCTTTTTTTAGGGGGTCTACATCCATTATGTGGCATAGGGGTTACATCTCGTACGAAACTTAATATTATACCGCTTCTACGAATCGCCCTTAATGCCGCATCTCTTCCGAGACCTGGTCCTTTTATCATGACTTCTGCTCGTTGCATACCTTGATCTACTACTGTCCGAATAGCATTTCCTGCTGCGATTTGAGCGGCAAACGGTGTCCCTCTCCTTGTACCCTTGAATCCACAAGTACCCGCGGAGGACCAAGAAATTACCCGACCTCGTACATCTGTAACAGTCACAATGGTATTGTTGAAACTTGCTTGAACATGAATAACTCCTTTTGGTATTCTACGAGCGCTCTTACGTAAACCAATACGTCCATTTCTACGTGAACCAATTCTTGGTACAGGTTTTGTCATATTTTATCATCTAATAAATATAAGTCAGAGATATATGGATATATCCATTTCATGTCAAAACGGATTCTTTCTTTTTTGTATGTTCGGTCCCTTAGGGAGTTTCTTTTACTTTTACTTTAGAAAGATTATCCTTGTCTTTGTTTATGTCTTGGGTTGGAACAAATTACTATAATTCGTCCCCGTCTACGGATCAGACGACATTTTTCACAAATTTTACGAGCGGAGGCTCTTATTTTCATATTTGTCATTCCTTAACTTAATTTTGAATTTACTTATTGAAAGGAAATAAGTTTTCTTTAAATTTTCAACTTTCGAATTGTATCCCTTCGAAAAGAATATTAAAGTTGAAGCTTTGTTTCAGAGTATATAAATTATATGCCTTTTGGTTGAATCATAACAACTTAGTTCAATTTTTTCTTTATTCTCCAGTAAGTAGCATATGTATAAAACTATGTGGAATCCTTCCTAAACCATAACCTAAAATCTGATCTTCATTATCGAACCGAATCTTAAGTCTACCGTTCGGGAGTGATTCAGTAATTTAATTTCCACGAATCTATTTTTCTTCTTTTAGCCCAATTTCGGGTAAAACTTCTTTAAAATATTAACTAATGCCGGGGGGGAGTGATATTATAAACCTGCTCTTTTTTTTTTCACAAATAAGCAAACCAATAGTAAAGTTCCATATCTAAGTTGGATATAAGAAAGATTACCATATATAACACAAAATTTCTCCGCCAATTCTTTCTAGTCGGGCCTCCCGGTCCGTTATTATACCCCGAGAAGTAGAAAGAATTACAATCCCCATCCCGCCTAAAATTCTAGGAATTCGTTGATAGTTCGAATAGATTCGTAGACCGGGTCGACTGATCCGTTTTAAATTTAAAACAGTTTTATATGGCCCTTTCCTATTCCTTCTATGCCGTAGGTTTAAAACCAAAAAATATTTGTTACTTTCTTGATGTTTCCTCACGTTTTCAATAAAACCTTCTCTTAACAATATTTTAACAAGGTTTTCATTGATGTTCGTAGACGGTATTCGAACCGTTCCCTTTCTATTCATGTCTGCATTACGTATAGAAGTTATTATATCAGCAATAGTGTCTTTACCCATGATAAACTAAAATTATTGTTGTCCCTGAAGTTTGATATAATCAACATACTTTTTTTCTTGATATATATAGATTTTCATATATTTTTTTTTTTATGAATTGTTAAAGATATATGCGTGAGACAAATCTACTAATTAATTTTATCTATTTTTTGAATATTTTATTAATCTTTTCTTTTTTATTCACTTTTTTATTCAAATGCTATAAGTATATTATAGTCTCATCTTTATTATACTTATAATACTTCAGGTGCTAATGAAACTATTTTAGCGAAATTCAACTGTCTCAATTCCCGTGCGATCGCACCAAAAATTCTAGTTCCTTTGGGATTTCCTTCTTGATCAATAACAACCGCAGCATTGTCATCATATCGTAGTATCATACCGTTGTCACGTTTGAGTTCTTTACAAGTACGTACAATTACAGCTCTGATCACTTCAGATTTTTCTAAAGGTGTATTTGGTATTGCTTCCTTGATTACAGCAACAATAACGTCACCAATATGAGCATATCGTCGATTACTAGCTCCTATGATTCGAATACACATTAATTTTCGTGCACCGCTGTTGTCCGCTACATTTAAATAGGTTTGAGGTTGAATCATATCATTTTTTTTTATTTTATTTGCTCTTTTGATGCAAAGGTACGAAGTAAAAAAAAGAAATATTGTTTGTCTAAAATAAATAAAAAAACCTACAATTGTAGGTTTTTTTATTTCATTCCAAAGACCTTTTTCCTTTGGTTCTACACCCCTATCCTGAAATAATGAATTGAGTTCGTATAGGCATTTTGGATGCTGCTATTGAAATAGCCTTTCTAGCTATGTTTTCTGCTACCCCGCCCATTTCATAAAGTATTCTACCCGGTTTAACGATAGCTACCCAATATTCGGGCGATCCTTTCCCTGAACCCATACGCGTTTCTGCGGGTCTTACTGTAACCGGTTTGTCTGGAAATATACGTACCCAGATTTTTCCACCGCGGCGCACATTTCGTGTCATTGCCCGTCGCCCTGCTTCTATTTGTCTAGATGTGATCCATGCAGGTTCAAGTGCCTGGAGGGCATATCTACCGAAACAAATATGATTACCTCTATAAGATATTCCTTTCATTCTTCCTCTATGTTGTTTACGGAATCTGGTTCTTTTGGGGTTATAGTTGATGATTGTTTATCAATTCATTCCATCTCTACTACAGAACTGGACATGAGAGTTTCTTCTCATCCAGCTCCTTGCGAATGAAACAATTATAAAAAAATATACATGTATTTAGTGAATAATATACTGAACCACGGGATTCGTTGAGATTTTATCTAAGTTATTATTTTATTTAATCTATTAGAAATTTTTATATCGTGTTTTGATAATTTATATAATAAATTAAACATATATTTATTTGATTTTTATATTTAGAATTTATAGTAATGTCATTTTGTTATAATGAGTCTTTATTTTGTTTTGTCTTTTTTATTATCATATCGAATGGATCAAAATTTAGAAATCCAATAAAATATAAAATAAAAACTTTCGCGGGCGAATATTTACTCTTTCAAGATATATTTCAGTTGTAGGGTTATTCCACGACATGAGCTTTCAAAATAAAAGTGGATTGTTCCCGGGTTTGTTCCGCCATCCTACCTAGTGAATCATTAGGATTCGTTTTCAATAGAATCTTATGTATCCGCAGGTTCCGTCGTTCCCATCGCTTCTCGATTAATGGTTAGGCCTGAATTCTACAACGGAGCTCCTAATAAAAAAAATGTGTTCTTGAGTCAATTTTCTCAGTCTTTATTGACTCGGGGCTCTTAATTTTTTTGTTCTATGAACAAATTTATCTAATTATAGATCAATCAAATTAGTATTGATGCTTTATTACATTATCATTATCCTTTATAAGATCACTCATAGACCTTTCATATTGGAATCATATAGAGCATTGATATTCTTTCTCTCTTTCTCTCACCCTTCCATTTATCAGCATTTTTATTGTTATTGCTTCACAACTTATAATCAGATTGGTTTTTTTATGCAAAAAAAACTTTTTGTTGCTACTGTTGCTACAATGATATAACCAATGTATCATATCGTCACCGGTTCTTTATATGCAGATAATATGAAGCGATGAATTGGTTATTAGTTCTATAGTTATTAGTTCATACTATGTATGGGCCGATCCATCTTTTTGAATCCTAATCCTAAAAAAACCAACGAGTCACACACTAAGCATAGCAATTACCTCAATATCCAAAAATTAATCGAATTTTTATTGAACCTTATAGAATTGCCCATTTTTTTTATTTAACAGAAAAAGAATGAAAGAGTTTGTCATTTTTTATTTCCAACATAACGTAAAGACGAGTTAAGTAAAGGTTTACTCTTCCTCGTCTACAAATATCCAAATTTTGATACCTAATATCCCATAGATAGTCCGAACTGTATAGGAACAATAATCAATTTTAGCTCGAATGGTTTGTAGAGGAACCCTACCCTCTCTGATCCATTCGACACGCGCAATTTCTTTTCCGTCGATACGCCCTGCAATTTGTACTTGAATTCCTTTTGTACCTGCCTGTTCAGTTAATTCAATAGCCTTTTTTATTGCTTTTCGAAACGAAACTCTATTCTTTAATTGTCCAGCTATAAATTCTGCGAGAATATTAGGATGCCCATAAGGGTTTGTAATTCTTGTAAGAGTAATATTTAGTTTTCGGTTTACATAATTAAGTTCTTTTTGTACATCCATCTGTAATTCTTCGATTCTTCCAGGCCAACCCTCGATTAATAATTTTGGAAATCCCATATGGATTATCACCTGAATCAGATCGATTCTTTTTTGAATTTCTATACATGCAATTCCCTCAACGCCAGAGGATATTCTAATATTTTTTTGTACATAATTCGTGATACAATCTCGTATTTTTTTATCTTCTTGTAAACCTTCGGAATAATCTTGTGGTTGTGCAAACCAAAGAGAATGATGACCTTGGGTTGCACCAAGTCTGAAACCAAGTGGATTTATTTTTTGTCCCATAACCCCCCGATACTATATATATCATATATATGATGACACATCATATCTGTGTACTTATT